CACGTCCAGAGATCGAACCAGCGACAAACACAAATCAAAAGTTCTAAATAGGAAGGAAAGTCATTCTGGTTCATAGTAAATAAGCAATCAAGCGGCTATATTAACCAAAAGGGACTTCCAGCTGTCGTCTACTCAAGTTATGTGAAGGCAATCATAGAAGCCAGTTCGATACCATTGGGAATTTCATCCGTCCCTTGTCCTCCATTCGAAGAACTTAGTTAAGGTACTACCGAGCCTGTTCGTTTAGTAAACATAAGTGCCCGACTCTTTCAAAATCCAGCTCGTCAGATGAACCCGCATCTTGACTCTTAGCTCTGCGTCTTCTTGTAAGTGAGATCACTAGGTTTGTGGTGATAGACAGACCAGCACTTCTATTACAGTCAGAAATCGGTAATTCAGCCAGTATTAAGGGCTAGAATGACCGCCCCTTGATTGCCCGATCATAGAGCATCCAAGTTAGGCCGAAACGGACCAGTTAAGGTTCCTCGTTCCGACACTTCCAACAAAGCCTTAGGATAATCCAGGGGTGACTGTAGCCGTGTTGCAGGGTTCAAAGCAACAGTGTGATACTAAGATAACCAAGACAACCAATGCTTCAATAGACGCGCGATGTGGTTCTCTCGAGAATCTCAGTCTCCGCGTCGGTCACGAGACCTTCGAGATACCAGGCCCCTTATGGGAGCTTAATATCCCGAGGTTTAACCTCATTTAGGACACGTTCCCTTAGTCTACCTAACAAGCCCGGATTAAGTGGTATTCCTCCACTCAACCAGAACTCGAAAGCTAAAGGAGAATCATTGGATCGAGGTTACTTTGTTGAATCCGTGGATTCTGTTGATCTAGTTTCTCCATGAGCTGCTGTTGATTCTGTTGAGTCTGTTTCTGAAGCAGTTTATTCTCTTGCATCTCCTTCGTCTACTGAGTCATCAATTGCCATAAACCCCGTCTTTTTGGCTGTAATTGCGTCAGGTTGTTTTCTGTTTGCTAGCAAATGTACGACCTAAAGTAAAGGGCACCGCAGCGCGTCAGGTTGAATTATGTACGTGGGGGTAAGGGGGTGAACACCAAGTGTCATCAGCAGAGCGAGTTGACTATGAAACAAGGGGGGCAGCCGTTGATTCTGTTTCAGCAGTTGATTCTTTTGCTTCTGCAGATCATCGCTTTAGCTTATCTTGAAGAGCAGCCTAACTCATAGCAGAGGGAGACCAGTACCTATCAGCCAAATGGGATCCTTCTCCCTGGTACTAAGCCGATAGGGGATGTTCAGACTCTCCATCCTACGTTCTGATGAACAAGGTCAGCCTAACCAAGGAAAGCTCATGTATCGAAGTAGCGGAGTTCTGTAACGAAGGGGACGAAGGAGATTTAGCCGAATATTCAGGAGTCGGGGATCAGGCTGGCTCACTAGACCATATGGAGTGGTTTCCCGACGTCAACCTTGAGGACAAGCTTGCTGCAAGGGTAGAATAGCTAGTTTAGTCAAAGCACCCATAAAGCCCCGATCAATGTGCACAGAGTCGTAACCCTATTGCTTTTTTTGTAGCGTGCGCATCTCTATTAGTCCTGGGTTCAGGAGATCCAAGAGAGGCGACGAAGGAGACCTGGCCAAAGTACCAATATCACTCAGCTACCTCCTGCGGACCCTATATCTGTTTGCTTTTCATCCTCTGTTAACCGTAGGGAATCCAAAATGACCCATAACGTAACGCCAGCCGCCCAACATAGAAGACTAACGGCAAACCAACATAGAAGAATGTTTCAGTTACTCGGCTCTTGGGCAGGTCTTGGGAAGCGGTACTCTTTTGAAATCCTTCTTTCGGTAAGAAAGTCAGTGCCTCTGTTAGCTGGGCCTACAGATATATAGTTGTAGGAAGGGGGGTGTAGCTGCAGGAAACAAAACTCTTTAATAGGCCGATCTTAGCTCAGCAGATCGCGAGTTTACACTCGCTTGTGTGTAGGAGCCTAAAGAGGTAATAAACGTCGGTTCTGTATGTATGAAATTGGCAGTTCCGGTATAGGCACTAAGGAAATGAAAGAGAGACACTGAGTGGAGATAGGGAACTTGACGTAACAGGAGAGGAGCTAACTTGATGACCTAGTTTACGAGGAACAAGCAACTCCAGGAGCGCTGCGCGAAAGCATTCATTGTCTAAGTCTAAAATAGTAAAGGCGGTAGCGCTTTCGTTTTCTTGCTGGAGCGATAAAGCAACGTTACCGAACGAACAAGCAACGGATTGAGCGCTCTACGGAATCTCTAACTGTAGTACCGTCACGTCAAGTGGTGTTGAATGGTGTGTAGTCCGTGGAGTCAGGGCCAGAGACTCTCTATGTAGTACTGCAGTTTCATGGTGTTCCGTCACGTAGGCCCAAGCGGAGGAGCAAACAGAAGATGAAAAGCCTACGTGCGCCACTAGCTAACAGAGGAGCTAACATACTGAAGCTACAGGAGACTGACGGAACGGAACTAGAATCTTGACGGTACGTGCCTATCACTTCAGTCGTAAATTAGGAAAGTGAGTGGTTCCATCAAGCTGTACAAACCTTGATTCAGTTGAGTGGGGGGTGATACCTACTTTCAATTAATTAAAAACGTGAGTAGCCGCCTTCTGTTTGGTCTTTAGTTCAGTTTGACTCTTTGCTAGATGCTTTAGCCGTAGAAGCTAAGTGACTATTACGAGGGTGGGCGGGAGGTAACTCAATTGGATATCTAGTTCGCAAAAATCATTAGCGGAGGTTCGATTCCTCAGTGATTTTGTTTGCCAGCTGTTGTTCAAAGGGCTTGCCCCTAAGGGCACGGAATAGAGAAGGTACAAAAAAGTGGCGATCGTGGCCTGGCTTGCTGACTGGGCCAAAAAGCTGGTGCATCGCTAAATATTAATGAATTCCGTTCGTGTTAGCTATACGATAGTTATTTAGTTATTTCTGGTGAACCCTAGCCAATTCCATCATACCGGAAGAAGCCAAAGGCAAAGAAGTCTAGAAACTTATCCGACGACATCATATGTTAAAGATAGTCTCGTCGTGTTCAGGCGGCTAAGCTTACCAGCAATAGAACTACTTAAAGTAGGCTGTTCGCTCTCTGCCCGTCGGTTTGATCCCAATGAGGGAGCTCAAAGCAACCAGAGTTTCTGCCTCCACAAAACCAGTTCCTATCTTTCCTTTCGAAGCGGTATATGCGAGACTTTTAAGATCTAGCTCTTTTCCGGGCAAATGATTCAAATGAGAGCTGTGGAACACATGCATAACTGGATTAGCTTACTATTGATGATAGGGCCCAAGGAACAGAGGCACCAGACTTTGTAAAGTAAAGGGGGTTTCTCTCTCTAAAACAGAAACAGAATAGGAGACTCAGATCTTGGCCTTTCGGGCAGGCGATCCCAACATATGACAGACCAGGGCAGCAGCCGAGGTTAGGGATCTTGCCATTGGATTTAACGCGGCGCAACGGGGTCTAAAATAGGCTGTTTTGGGACTTTCAAAGGCAGCAAGCAGTAGATATGTGTTTACGAGACCGAGGTCAATGCATGAAAAACAAAAATGGGCCACTTGCTGGTTCATCCAATCGCAAGACGAAAGAAGAGGTATAGTTTTCCAACCGGAAGAAGAATTCGTGCAGAGGCAGCTAAAGAGCTCTAAAGCATTGGCTTGCCCCTCATGGATACGGTAGCTCTCTAGATAGCTTCTATGCCTTTCAGTTTCAAACTAAACAGAGGAGGTAACTCAAATTGGAAGAGGAGTGGAAGTAGCTCAACTGACAAGGAAGAGGAGGCAGCCAAAGGCCATTAAACCTCGATAATTGGTTAGACCAGACAGGAATAGAAAAGAAATTCATTGGTTGTTACAATCTACGTTTGGGGGATGTCTTGGCTTTGTGATTGACAGATATAGATTCATCTCCACCCTTCGCGGGGCTCTCCTTTTAGTAAGAATTTGTGCATGAGCTACTTAGTGGTTAGCCGAGCTAGTTACTCACTCCATGGCATGATGGGAAAAGCCCTCTTCTGATGGTTGAGCGGGTAAAGCCCTTATGCTTGAAAAGAGTGAACCGGGCGTAGCGTAGAGGCTGCCAAGAGAGCTTTAAACCTCTATCTTACACCTATTGGTATTGGCAGGAGATGTAAATACTTCCTTTCGGGTTATTGGCCTCTGGAACAAAAGTCATAGGATGCTATGCTAGCTAGATTGATTGGTAGATTAGAGGTCTTCCGTCTAGCCTCTTGCTCCTTATCTCAGACAGAGCACAACGGGTAAGGAAAGTGCTGTTAGGCCGGAGTGTCTTTTTCTTCAGGGAGAGGCTCGTCGAGCAGCATTTGGTGATTTCATTATCCGAGAGTGGGACGAAGTCTTTCTTTTCCTTTTTCATTCTTAAAAAAAAGTATCCGCATTCAGTCTCTCAACTGAGATCTACGACATTTCCTCTAACCTTTGGTAATGTAAGCTAATCCAATAATGGAACTACGGAATCTGTAGCATGTTTACCCAACCTCTGCCCTTTAGATAATGCATCCGATGGAAGAAGGCTAGCTTTCGTTAGGGAATTTCTCATCACAGAAGGAACGAAGTAGCTTGATCGAAGATAAGAGAGAGAGGATAAACCCATACGGGATGATATGATAGTACTTTATAGCACAGTTTACCTGTCATTGATAGGGGCCTGGTATTATGGTTGAGCAAGTAAACAACTACCTTGATTTCAAAGCGCAACCGCTGTTCAAAGAATATCAATGCGGCGGGAGTATAACAACGGCATTAATAATTAGAATTCGGAAACCTTTGTCATTCAAGTCCAAGCCCACCCCACTCAAGCTCTCTCGAAAAAAGCTTAGCCATCGTAGAGCGGTCGACCTAAACGAGAATGGATACGGCACGAGAGACGATACGGACGAGTCATAAGCGCGGTCGGGGGTCCCATCCCTTTTGCAGGGAATGGGTTTTTCCGGTTGTTTGTTCCTTGGTCGAAACATCGGGCACCGACTCATTGAAACAGCAAAACTTTTCTGTAGGATATATGTGGTTGCACCGGAACTACTCTACTTTTTGGAGGGGCTCATCAAGCGCTTTCTCCAACTTGCTCGCGGGTTGGCCCAATTTATTCTTATCTATATTCCTCAACTGGTACTTGATCGTCATTATGTGAGAATCCCCTTTCTTTTGAAACGGAGTCTAACTCTCCCTCGAGTTCACTTCCATTAAAGATACCGAACCAAGTCTCTACTAAAGTGAAATCCGCCCCTTTGAATTCATAAGGATAAGGATGAGCAGAGCGAAGTCGTGTTGTCAATGGATTTCCTTTCGCTAGAAAAGCAGGATGGGGGGCTGTAGAATGACTTTCCCTGGCTGAGGCACTCCTCGATGAGTGAATTGAGTGAGTTGGTTTGCCTGTGCTTCAATCAGATCTGAACCAATGGCAACGGCAAGCGCTAGCCTAAATCAATATTCTGTTTTTCTTTCGTTTACCGGCTCGATCATAGAGAGATGGGTTTTAAAGAAAATGGTCCAAGTCCAGATCTTGCAGTTGGAGCTGCCCAAAGACAGCGGGCAGGTTGACTGATCGACCAAAGAGGGAATATGCAAGATTTCGACCAAGAAGCGAAAGTTCACTCACGTAACTCGAGATGAGCTAATTCAATCCTTGCGTTGAGGTACGCATGAATTCACTCCCCACTCCAGGAAGTGCGCGACTCAATGTCAACTTCAACTAACGTCGAACCCCGCTCGGAACGAGCAAATTCCTTGCGCCAAGTTATGCCGGAATGAACTCTTACCTGAATTCACTCCCCCCTTTAGATAGCGAGAAAGGGGTCGTAGGTGAATCTCTCCATATAGTAAATGCCTTATTCCGGGGGCTTTCAGTCACGTCTTCGTTTTTGCTAGTTTGGTCATTGACCCTTTAGCCTACCTTTCGTTTATGTACTACAATTCCAGAACCCTTTGCTTGTGTTTGTCAGCACCTTACCTCAACTGTAAGTAAAAAGAAGGCGCATACATTTCGATACGAAAAACTCCAACACCAGACACTGCGGGAAAAAGCTCAAAAAGAAGGGGGACTTCCGAGAAAGCCTCAATAAGCTAATCCTTCAGTTAGGGAGATACCCGTATGGGTGTACTTACACAAACTTGACTCTTAGAACCAACCCCGGGGTTGTAGGCAACTGGGATCACGTTTCAGTACAAAGAAATTGGTAATAGAATTCGGTTGTTGAATCAGATGTCCTGCTACTATAAAAAAGAACGATGCCCTGGGTCTGCAGCTCTTTCCTCGATATGTGGGGTGAGATCTATTCTCGTCCTATTTTGCGCAATAAGAGAAAATATCTGTTTTTCGGAAAATGGGACGAGAATGCTCTGTTCTTGTTTTCTTGTCTTTTTTCCGAGGAAGTTGCCCCAGCTTGCCTGGTTTACCGGTCCCAGGTCATTCTGCCATACGAATTTATGAAAAAATTCCACGAACCGACCTTTTTGCGAGACTACTATTATGGCGCTGAATGTGCCGATACTCTATCTATGTCTATTTCCCTCGTTGAATGGCCCTTGCCTGTCGTCGGAGTTACCAGAGTGAACGGGGTTCGAGGAAACTACTTACTAATAGATAGTCGGTTGTGCAATAAGATGTCCTGCCACTAGGAAATGGAAGCCAACTCCATCGAGAAGCTAAAAGCGCACTAAAGGGATAACGCTTAGTGACTGGAACAAAGTAGCTCCATAGGAGTAGAGTAGGTGAAGGATTTTAATACTGCAGAAAGGCAGGTTGGAGAATGATTATCGATCAGATCAGAGAAGTACCGTTGACGTTGACACATCGGTATAGCTGTCCCGGTATTTTGAATTCAAATCGTTGGTTGGACCAATCGAATCGTCTACTAAAGGCATTCTTGCAAAAGAGCAAGAAGAGGAACTAGACGCGTACAGATTTGTCATGATTCCATTGTTAAAAAAGAGATTCCTTTCTCCTTTGGCACAGGAAGAAGGGCACATTATGCGACACAAACTCGTTAAGTAAGAAGATGGGCCTCCGGTCGTACTCTTGAGAGTTACCTCGGGGATAGAGCCATTCTTGGACTGCTACAAATGTAACTTCCTATTTAGTGTAGTGAAATAAATTCTTTCTTGTTTCGGGCGTAAGACAATCGCGCTTACCTAGGTTACCTCAATGTCGGGATAGACGGGCTTACCTCATACCTAATCGAAGTGACCAGGGTTGACTCAATACCGGGATGCCCTGTGATACCTAGATAGAAGGAGGAGTCCGCCCTTAGCCTTAGCCCAGTACTTCCTTTAGTAAAAAAAACCTTGGGGAGCTCATATCGGACTTATTCAACTAAGAGGGAAGGGATTGATCAATGAACTTTGGGCCCTTTCTATCCCGGGTAGGAAGCTTTGATCAGAGATAAGGCTAGCAATCGCTCGTTTTTCTTATTAGCACGATAGGAATAAAACCTTCTGTTATGAGTCAATCTCTATGGCTTCTTTCTTTTCTTTCGTAGGCCTATTTTCTGTAAGCTGAAGTCCTGTTAAAGTGCTCCTCTGGCAGTAGTACCTAACTCCTAATGAAAAGAAAAGCAATGTGTTCTATTCTGGGGTTGATGTGTCTGTTAGAAATCAACTAGATGACTGTCTGAAGTTTGCCGAAGGCAAATTGCCAGTTAGATACTTGGGAGTGGTTACGTCTATGCTATGAATGCTATGGTGTCTACGCTCTTTCATGTGATGCATTTTCCTCGCAACGGAAGCACTGTTACTATTGATCAGCTTTAATCATGTGATCCCCTTCCTCCTTCGATTTTAGACCATTCGATCCCCTTATCTGTTCCTAGTGTTTGGGTGGAGAGTACCCCACCACGGGTGAATTACGTTGTATCGTATCCTGTGTGTTCAATTGCTACTGAGAGGGAGCCTATACAGTCATGCTCACCTTCTCGGGACATGGTCCCGGTAATTGATCAGGTGATCTATCCAATCGGGGCATTGGAGCAGTTCCTCTCCCCTGTTGGCCCGAGCGAGATAGATAACAAAGTCTTATTCCTTTAATGCTACTGCCCTACTTGTTGAAGGCTCAAAAACAGCTAGTCCCTTTTCGAGCCTTTTGACGCCTATCCTGAAGTGATTGCCTTCCTCTTGGTGGTTGAGAATGAGTTTTCTTTCTGGAGTTTCTCAGTTCCGAGCCTGAGCCTACTATTAGAAGTAGAAGATAGGAAAGTCTTATTTTGATCAAGTAAAGAAAGCGATTCAATTCGACGCCCCGCTTATCCCCATCTGCCTTTCCTGGCTTTCTTTTTCTTTTTTCTGTCTTTCTCGCTTATCCCGATCGGTTCTCAATGAACTTCACTATTCTAGTGGGAGTGAGGGAATAGAGTAAGTTAAAGGTCTTCTTAACAGTTGTTTGATTTGCCAGCTGACACCATAGCATAGTTCGCTTCCTTATCTTCAGTTCGCTTCCTCTCTTTAACGCTTGAAATCTCTCCCCTCAATAAAGCTTTCTTTCGGTTTAAAGGTTTCAAGGGAAGGGAAGCGAAGCGTTCTTTCTGAGTTCTTCCTTTATGAGGAAAAAGGAATTTATCCCGGCTCCCCTATTGCGTAAGGGCTCCTTCTTATTGTTATCCGCCTTTCAAGTAAGGGACCCAAGGTGCTTTCCCCGAGCGCTTTTACGCTATCAGCTATTTTTGGTTTGCATTTAGGCCATCCTCTTGTCTTGTCGACTCCCTTCCATTCCTTCCTCCTAAGCACAACAAGGGCTACTTCGCGGGCAATCACTTTCTAGATTCTGGCTTGCTAACCTAGTCAGCTCTACTTGCTTGAGGTTGATCTGATCTTCAATTCTCCTCGTGCAAGACAGGGCAGGCTTCGCTCCTCGCAAGACCAGGTTTGGGAAGAAGAAGAAAGACTCAAAGACCTTTCATTCGCGACTGACAATGCCCTACTTGTTGAAAGGTTGGTTAAAGATTCACTCTAGAGCTCAAGAATCAGAAAGATTTTAAGTAAGCAATTTACCAATCCTCTTCTTTCTTCGAATCCCTCTCCTTTTTAATCGAGTCTTTCTTCGAATCCCTCTCCTTTTTAATCGAGTCTTTCTTCGAATCCCTTGCCCTTTCTCATCATATGTGCCCAGTACCCCGCCAGTTCCGAAAGGTTAAAGATGACGCGCTTGACGTCGTGACCGGGTGCCGGAATTAATTGGTCAAAACAAAATTGTCTTGCAAACCGGTGGGGATTTGACGGTTCTGCCCGAAGCACGTTGCCCTGCCGTAACGTCAGAATGCCGCATCGCATGGAGATCAGATCAGATACTATCTTTGATGCATTTTCACAACAGCAATAAGTAGCAAGGGCCCTTTTCATCGACCTTGTCGACCAATCATACAAGATTTAGGGCATCTCTTAAATACCATGCTTGTAGGGTCGCCACGTGAAGCTCATCGGATGACAAATAAAGAGCCTGGCTATCTTCGCATCGAACTTCCCGGCTTCAATGTTCTCAATTGCAAGCATCTCCGGGACATAATCTTTCAGCTTCCCCAGGTCCAGAAGCGGCAATCTCATATACAGCTTAGGAAAATACTGGTCCAGCCATGCATAGAAGTAGTGGACCGGGAATTCCGCATTGCACTGGCCTGGACCCACTTTCTCTTGGGCAACAGCGCCCAAACCGTAATAAATGCTGGCAAGGACGGCCGGGGCTATGGCTACTCTCTTTCCCTGCACCAATAACCCGGCCATGACGAATGTTTCCGGGCGAATGACGTTGCTGCGGTTGTTCGGAAGGACAAAGCGGCTCAACCAGAGAGCCAAGAATGCGGCTAAGTCGTCTCACTTGAGAATTCCGGAGTCGGGCTTCAGTAACCAGCTGCAAGGACTTCTTCTTCTCCAGCATATTATGCCGCTGGACTTGTGGTAGAATGGAAGTTGGCCGTCTCTGACATACCTTTCTTCTTGGCTCTATTAGGCAGTGGGGCCTGTCTCTCAATTTCACCCTTGAAGAAATGGTTCACCCAGCTGAAAAACCCCTTTCTATTATATTAGTAAAGCAGCAAGAAAACGGATGCGCGTTAGAGTGCGCAACGGATTTCGCGCGTTGGCGCGCTCAGGAGTTTCTTCTTGCTTTCGCGCGCAGCGCTCAGGGAGTTGCTTCTTCCCTCGTCGAGCCTTCTTCGATGAAGCGCCGGATCTGATCCTCGAATTGCCACAGCTCGTCCGCTCGTTCCCATGATGCTTCTCGTTCGGTAAGTCCCCTCCATTTCAAAAAGTTTATATGCTGGGACGCCCCGTCGACTCGTCATGCGTTCCGCTAGTATGCACTCCACGTCTTTGTCAAAAGATGCCATCATGCCGGTGCACGCCGCGAAACGCCTCTCGCTGGGTCTTCCATGGTTGTAGTTTGAAGCCTTAGCGCTTGAGCTTCGCATCTATAGAGAGGTAAGCTATTTCTTAGCTATAAATAAGTAAGCAGCTACTTCTTTGCTATTGAGCGGTAATCCCTATTTCTTTTAGATATTTGTTCAACGAGAACGAAAGAAAACCACAAAGAAGAGGTGGGTGTAGTAAAGGATTGAAGACCTTATGTTCGAGATCAACCGAGGAGCTGATAATGCCATTAAAAATCCAATTCAAGTCCAAGATCCCGGCTAGGAGAAAGAAAGGATGTATCTCATGGAAGAGAATCCGCTTCCACGGGGGTAGCGTGCTGAACCGAGGGGAGGAAAGATCATTCGTAGACCTTTATCTGAAAGGTGGTGAACAAGTTGCCCCTGTTGGCTGGCCCGAAGTAACTCCCCACTTCGAACGCGGGTCTCTGGAAATGGCAGATTTCTGTCTTCGATCGGAGTTTGCACGAATCTGAGGAGATTCATACATAACTATTCACCTAGTAGTTAAATACGAATCGAATTGAGCGCGACTTCTGCTCATCAAAAGTGGGATAAAAGTGGGATTTAGTAAGCGTATTCTAACTAAATAACAGAGCTGCTGAAGGCAGAGGACTCTTGGCCCTATCACACAATAGGTATAGAGTTTTAAGTGAGCTTTGAAAGAGGGTTAGACGATGAATCTAGGGCAGCAGATTACACTGCAAAAAAAAGAAGTACATCGGCTTAAGCAAAGGAATGAATTCTTTGAAAAGAGGCCCTTTATCCTAGGGAAGGAATCCGCTGACAACGAGCTCCGCCGCTCAAAGAGCTTGCCGGCTGACCACTGCCGTCCCATTCTTGAGTGAGCTGTAAGAACTCATTTGTTATATTCTACAACCTTAACCTTACTATTGACTGGGAATACCACCTTACTCGTATCTTTCATTTCTTCTGTAAGAAAAAAGAGTTCATTGACCTATATACCTAGATCCGGTTGAAGCTGTTCGGAGAGCCCTAGCGGGTTAGATCTCTCAAGCTCTTCCCTTCCCTTATCTGCCTGCTCCCTTACTTGAAACTTAAGTACACAGATCTTCCTCATCTTTCATTGTATGGACTTTACTCTGTTATGTCAAAAACAGTTTTTTATCATGTAACATAAAAGCGAGTAATTTGAGAGAATGCAATACCAATACAATATAAAAAGGAGTAATCCGAGATAATGCAATACAGTATAATATTTGTTTTTCGATTCCGTCAAAAGCTATATCAAATATCCCAGGTACAGAAGTTGCAGAAAACCTTTTGTTATGTATTATAGAAAAGAGGACTCCATACGTAAATGAAATCTTGTACGGGGTAAGACTAGACGGCATCCTTAGGGCCGTCAAATCCTATGTGTATGTGGTCGTCTTACTTAGCTATAGAAAAAGGAAGGAGTGACGCTTTGGTTACCGAATAGTTAGTAGGCTCGGTCCCAGGTTCAGGTTCTCTCTCTATTTAGGAGACGGGTAGGATTCCGTTCCGTATTCGAACTCTTGGTGAGACTGATCTAGAAGTTTTATGCAATTATGAACTAGACGGAATCTTATCAGAGCAGATCTCTAGTCAAATTACAGTAAGCTAGGCAGCTATCGAAGAGCGTAGGCTGCGCCCTGAATCAACGAAGTTAGCTGCTTGGCGTTCTCGCATCGATTTTTTACGTTGTCATTCCTCGAGAGTTGTTACTCGTTGGAGTGACTAGCGCGTCTCGTAAACCTTAGCTATAGCTAACGCAAAAAATGGATTCTACCTGGTGTTTATTGTAATGTAAATGAATCGATATGTTTTATGTATTTATTATGTATTCTGTTTTATGTATTCTTAGGCTTGAAAGGGAGTTCTCACTTTTTTTTTTTAACTCAAAACCTTACGGGCTAACGAATGGATGATTCACTGAACGAAAGCCAAGCTATTTCATTCTGAGCTTAACCAAGTATATAGAGTGATAAGTCAAGTAAGGCAAGTCCATAATTAAGGCAAGGAAGGGCGTGTTGGTTGCTGATACCGAGGTTTAAGAGATGAGATCGCACTATGGAGAGTTTAGTTCACATTCTATATTTGCTGTCTACCCTATTTCCTACTTACTGGAAGCGCTAAAACTTTCTTTATGAAATGCTAAGAATGAAGTTCCTTTTACCGACCGATACCAAACCTTTTAGGGGGGTTTCAAGCGAATAGTCCTTTGGGGTATCGTATCGACACGCGTCTTAACCTCGATCACCCCCTCACCTCAGGAATCTTAGGTAAAATATATGTAGTAGAGATAGACTTTTTGTCCTATGTTTATATGTGCGTAGTTCCAGTTCGATAAGTTTGAAAAATACACAAAGATGAATGAGCTAGTGAGTGTGAGATGAGATTGGTTTTTTCCTATCTTTATGCCCTTGGATGAATTGAATCATGACTTGACTAAACTCAGATCTGTCTGTGAAGAAAGAGGCTAAGCCAAACAGATCCTAGGTAGCTGGATTTGATTGTATTGCTATTCCATTGCCTTTTAAGCTATTGTTTTGGACTTTCTGTGTCTGACTCATAACAATCTTAAACTAAAGATTTAAAGCCCCTGGCTGGTCTCTGCTCGAATCCATCTTTCTATTGATCGAATGAGTAACCTACCACTACCAAACACCTCCTTTCCTCAGGGGCGGGAAGTAGCGTATATGTTCATCAGCAGGAGTTGGCTTTCAGTCCATTCCCTACCTATACTATAGGGCGAGAAGCTCAAACTACTTGAAAAGAAAAGCTTATTCTATATAAAGGTATGAGATCTACCTGTTCCTTTCACTGCTGACGCATCATTCAGCCATAACGAGATCGAAAGCGCGGTGAGACAATCTATCTATAGTAAAGAGCGGATGGCCAACTCAATCAAATCAATAAACAAAGGAAAACATTCTATTCCATACCTATATAACGGCGAAGAGAGGAGGTATTATGTCTAGTAAACAAAGGGGAGAAAGAAAAAAGTCTGGTTCATACATATCGAATCATAAACAAAGGGAAAGATCGCAACTATCCCGCATCTACAGCTCGAGATCCGTCCTATTGGATCGGTTACCGGTTCACTTAATCACTTAAATAGATATAGCAGTCAATTCCATTCCGACTGGTAAGCCCGAGGGGGGATTGTCTCAAAAAGAAGTTAAAGCGGGTAGAGTACAGCTCTACCTAATCAAAAGAACAAAAAGGGCTGTGGTCGAGATATGCTTCCCCGTATCCAGGAGGGGTGGGCTGCCCGATCTCCCTATTCAAGAGAGGTGGGCGAACTGCCTATATAGCTGTCATTGGTTCCCCACTCCAAGGAAAAACAGAGCCTTGAAAGGTTGAGAGTAACCCCGAAGGTAAATACAGACACAGATCTCTCAATAGATCAAGGGATTGGTTTTTTCATTCATCATGGCACTAGCACGAGAGACTCAGAAAAAAGAACCTTTGCTGCCCCTATTTATGCAAGAAAATCCATCGTACTTACTACTGGGTTAGGGACCCCAAACCACTGATTTGCATAGGGGAGAATGGCCTTATCAGATATGTGGGTTGGAGTGGAAAGCCCGTTTGAAAGAAGTCTTGGATCCCCTTTACCTGGCCATCAAAAGCCTGAGAGCAGCGGTACAAGAGCTAGGAAGAAGCCTAGCTCGTTAACTCTTTTCTCTTTACTAATAGCCGTAGGGTGAGCCAAAAGAACTAGACTTAGCTGCTGAAAGAGCCCTTTCTCGATAAGCAGGAGAATGTTTCATAAACAGATCAAGGGTAGGCGAATGAATGAATTGATCTTAGTCTTGTTCTAGTTCCTTCTCCATGGACTATGTGATAAGAGAATCGCTAAGTAGATAAGGAGACAAGTATCCAAGTCCAATGATTCTATTTGTATATGACAGGTACTGAAGACTGAAGCAGGGAATCTCACTAAGCAGGGGTAGCCACTCCAGGGATGGTGTGTGGGAATCCATGTTCGAAAGAGATTCGTTCTATTTGTCTGATTCTCTTCTTACTCTTATTGCTGGTAAGGAAGCAAGGCAAGGGTTGGAAAAGGAATGAAATTCTCGATTGAGTGAGAAGGACACAGTTTAAAGTCAATCAGTTGCTGCTCTCTCCTGAGAGGAAGCGGCCGAAAACCAATCAAAGAACTTGACTTCTGGTTCGAGAATCAAGAAGAAAAGGAGCTACTACACATGGCGAGGAGCATTCCTTACCACAATACAAGGCGGTTAGCGGTACCAAAGGAAGAAGGCAAAGGTGATACTTACCACAGGGTATACTGCTCCTACTACTCCTGATACCAAGGAGAATCCTTATACTACCAATGTCACATTGACAAAAGGGATTTGCCTAGTTATGGTTGAGGTGATCATCGGGCACTGGGACAATAACGGGGGACTTAACCTGGCTTAAATCGATTAGTCGGACAGTCTTGCGCTTTGAAATCGTAAGTTTGGAGGGACTCATGAACTATCCCACAGTGAGGGTATTTTGACAGGCCTTCCACTTCTTTATTAAAGGGCTTACGGGCAGCATTACCGGGCTTACGCTCCTCGCTTTATGGGACCCAATCCCTACCCCGGATATGGCGTCTTGGGGGACCTCTTACAAGAAAGGAAGATCGGCAAAGTGGATCGCGAAAGGAAAGTTCCTACTTCGCACAAGCAGCATGACGAAGCAAAAATACTCGGGACTGGTGAATAAGAACCAGTTCCTACTTCTTCACGGGGTTCACTATCATAGCAAGTAACCAGGTTCTACTTACACCGGTCTACTTACGCGCACAAAGACAAGACGTGCAGGTCGTCCTTTTACTCGCGGGGCAGTGCCATCTAGTCTCCATCAGAGCATCAAGTATATCGCCAAGAACCATCTGGTCACAGTACATGCAGAAGAGGACCTCACACTCCTTCGGTCCCCGGCAATACCATTCATAGATGTGGAAAACAATATCCCGCCAGATGCTCATCATGCTTTCGAACTGGTACCCGCTACCTTTGTTCCAAAACATGCATTCCCCTCCAAACCACAGCTCTCTAGCAGTAATCTAATGGTCGCCAAGATCATGTTAGAAAATGGTTTTGAACCTGGAAAAGGGATAGGTCAAGGTCTCCAAGGCAGAATCAACCCGATAGAACTCCGCAAGGCGGATGGCACCTTTGGGTTGGGGTACAAGCCCACCAAAGAAGACAGAAGAAGGGCAGTCGAGGAACGCCGAAGAAAGAATCTGGAAAAGTGACAAGGAAGAGGGTCAATCCCAACAAGCCTCAGGAACATACCTCCCATTTCAGTAAGAAGCTTAACACCTAGAAGGAAGGAATCCAGTCCCTTCGCAACTAACCTCAGCACGACTACTTCTTACTTCTTGCTTGCCCGGACTTGGTACTTGTATTAGGAGTGACTTGCTCTAGACCTTCAGCAGCTGCATCCCACTACCGTACTATGTTCCTATCGTCTCTTTCTTATTAGTTGGATTGTATTGTATTATTCCTCCCTTGCTTATCGACTCAGACACGAAAGAAGGAATGTGAACAGCTATCTATCTGACTACTAGATCTGTCTCATCAAGTATTGGGCTCAGACGGAGTCCTACCCTGCATCATCGAAATGTGCTTTACGGGCCTGAGCCACTTAACTTGCTATATTGACTGAAGGCCTAGTCAGCTAGTTTGCTTTAAGCAAAAGAGTGCAACCCTCAACATCGTCACGAGCTGGATTTGAACCAGCACTTCTGGAATTAAAAAAAAGAAATCCAGTGATTATTCGAATCGTGACTTTTCTTACCTGGTTCCGCACCCTGGTATAGAACGCGTACATCCGGGTCGTTTTCTTACAGATACCAATGGATCAACAAATGGAGAGCGAGGAGAGGCGAGTCGGCCAGCAGAGGCACTTGAAAAAGAAAGCTGGCAGATGGAATGAGATCGTTTGGTTCCGCTCCTCCGGCGGGTGAAAGGCAACTGGAACAACGGAACGAGGAGAGGGTTGAAATGCACCTTACCTTACCCTATGGAGTTCGAACGATGGTTCGAGTGCCGGTGCTATGGGGTCATTTCCCTCATTCATTGGATCGGGGGAACAGGAAAGAGAATAAGCGCTGGCGCTTACCTCGCCCTTCGAGGTTCGATAGCAGGAGGCGGCTCATTAGCAGCTGTTAGCTCGCTAGCTAGAGAGGGATCAGAGGAAAGAGGGTTCGAAGCATTGGAAGCAATAGGTTCACTCGTTCCTCCTTTCTCTGGGCCTGGGATATGAAGGTTGTTCAGAGCTCTCAATCGATGGATTGGATCACCCGGGGGCACCACTTGGTTCTTTATTCCCTCCATCCCACCTGGGCCTTGCAAAGCATTGCTTTGTAGCGGCGAGACGAAGAGAAAGAGAATGGGAGTGATCTGGCGAGGAACAGGGTTCATTGGATCCAGGGAAATGCCTTACTGACCTTTCGATAGCTGGATAAGAGGATGGATATGAAGGGCTTAGTTCAGAGCCTGGGTCTGGTGATGCTGCCACAGATCATTCTAAGGATGGAACAACTTGCAAAGAATGCTTCTCCTGCTTCTATCGAGGTTGGCCTCGAAGGCATTGCCTTGCCAGGCACTGGGAGACAAAGAAAAGAAGGCTCGCATTGGTTCGAGGCGAGCGGATAGGTGGGGAGTAGGAGGAATCAATGAAGTGCAATACTGCTGCCCCTTCGGATGGAATAGATGGACAAGAGGAGAGCCTTGAGTGCTTCCACTTGATCGGATGAAGGGACTGGAGGAAAACAAGAGCTGGGGAGCTAGCTAGGTATTCCCTTCGAGGGTGAGATGGGATGAGATCAGTTCGCTGCTTTCACTTCCTTTCCCCGGTAGCGATGAGGAACGGAGTAGCTCGACTGCCTCACGCGACGGATAGAGCAGCGGGCTCCAATGCTGCTAGCTGGTGAGCTTGCCCTGGGCTCGCAGCAGGGGATAGGGAGTAAGAGGGATGCTTATTTACATCATTATTACGTACGGTATCCGGATATGGACTTTGGTCGATGGGTCCCAACCCAAATAGATGGCTTTGGTTCAGGTGCAGCTACAGGTGTTTCAGTTGGCTCATATTCTGTCGTTTGGGTAACTTCCTTCCCATTGCTTTCGATAGCTAGATATGCTTTACCGGGCCCTCTGGTGATGCTAATGGGAGTTCAAGAGGTGGAGCAAAGAGGTTAGCTGGTCACTAGCTGCTTGCTATCAGAGAACCGGGCCATACCCCTTCCATTTGGCCCGGATACAGCTATAGAGTGAGCTTCCCCTTCCTTCCCTTTCAGAGATAGCCAGCAGGGGACGCTGATTGCCTTTGTTGTCATTCCATTCGATCGATTGCCAGCAGGGTTCGGGTCACCAGGAAAGAGAAATGGAGGACTTGATCGCCGCAATTGGGGCGGGTCTTGATGCTCCTTTCTCGTTCAGAGCCTGGTGAATCGTGAGAAAGAGAAGTACTTGTTGGGATGTCCGGGAATAACCCGCCACCTTATCCCCTTCATTCCTTTTATGTGGCAGTGGGTGAGGAAGGAAGTGATCGAGAATAGAAGCCGACTGCCGATTAGCTGACATATTCTTTTCCAACGGACAATTCCACAACGTAGGATTTGCCAACAGATGATTCGCCAACTAATGAATATCCAACTGATTCGCCAACATATTCTCTTTCTCACGAAACAAGAGATCCAGTTTCTCACGAATCTGAGGCAGAATGATAATGTTTTTCAGCAGAAGGTGCTCAGTCTCTTTGCTTGTTTGCTTGACTCCCTGACTACCCGGCTACCGTTTGTTTGCGTTGAGAGCGAGGACCGATATAGGGAAGTGCATTAAGCCTACGCTAGGCAATTGGACGAGACTATTACTGGGAAACAGACCGAGACTTTTCTATATAGGTGCTCCCTCGCAATACTAATGGGAAGGCCTTCGTTACAGAGAGGAAATGATAACCACGTATTAATGCCGAAGGTCCTGAACCAGATGGGGATATTCAGACTGCCCCACTAGCGCTTATGCCCTTTTGCTTCCACTAGCCCAGCTGATCGTACATTACTGCTCGATTACTTTCTACTTTCCTAGCGACTCGACTAGCTACTTTCCCGCTTGACTGGAGCATTTCATTGACCGCCTATCCGGAGTTAGAAAATCTCTTTCTCCCGGGCCTACGAGAGACAAGGCAACGCATGACACTAAACAACCAAACTAAGATCCGCTTTCACATCCTATTCATATAAGAAATTCCTATACTTGACGGGTGAGCAAACCACCTATCTTCATTTCCCTACGGAACTGAATTCCAGGGCCTTGACTTTCACTCCTTTCCTACTTGAGATAGATCTTATCCTTACTTGACTGCCAATCCGCTTGAACACTGAACTTACTTACTCAACTACTTCCCCGCTCTCCCCTTTCTCCGTTCTGTAGAAATGGAATCTCAGGTTGAACTGAACTTATTCAATGGATTGTGGGTCAGTCAAGTAACGAGGAATGCCAGTAGGAGTTTCCGTCCCTGCTGTCCGTAGTGAACGTGAACCTTGAAAGCAGTCTAGGAGCGAATTCGGTAGGAGCTGCTTGCCCAGTCAGAAAGCTAGGCTCCGTCGAAGGCGAAAGATCGAATCTCAGGCCAATAAGCTACGAAACGAATTAGACAATGGGTGATTAAATTGCGAATCCTTCTCAATATAAATTATATATGAATTGGTCCGGTCAAGTAAAGAAATGAAATGCTCCAGTCAAGCTCAATATCTCATTAGGAAGGGAATGGTGTCTAGTCATCCAACCTCCTCTTAGAAAAGGTAGGACGGGATTCGTTCTGTGTGCCTTTGCCTTCGGGCTTGGCACGGGACTTCTTATTATATTATATTAGAAAAGGTGACTGACTCTGATCTTTCTTATCAAAGCGAGGAATTCGTTTCAGTGAAGTGGGGCTTTCACGCTTCAGTCTTCAAGTGCCTAAGTTCAGTCTCCGTTCGATAGGTACGAGAGTAGGAAGTCGGGTTCGAAGCCTTATTCAAAGACAGTTCGAGGGACTTTCAGCAAAGCGGTTTCGTCTGTCAAGGCTTCTACGCCCTGTAATTCAGTGATTTTAGAGTGAAAGAGAAAGGGAAGGTATCAAGATATGAAAGTAGGGGCTTTCTAGTTCGATTGATAGGTCCGTGGGCTTTCTAGTTAGATTGATAGGAAGGGGGAGCCAATAGCGAACCAGGAATCCAATATTTGAAGGAGGTTGAACGGTTCTCACCACTCCATTTGGGGCAACGTGATAAGCGAATCCACTTCTTTTCGAACGGCTTTTATCGGTCAACTTTCATAAGCAAATTCAAGATGGCAGAGAAGGAGAAGGATCTGTCCACGAATACGGATTAGGGAACTTCTTTCTCGTTCCTAGCTTGAGTTTCGTTTTCTTTTGCAGGACAGATGAGACTAGACTGACTAGCTTTCCTCGGTCTTCCTTTCTCGACCTTGAGCTTGAGGAAGATCAGCGGATACACAAGTCATTCTGTAACGAAAGTGGTTGGTAGTAGAAGACTAATACCAATGAGCATATGAGGCACATCCAGCTACCAGAGCTAAGAGAAAGGTAGGACCTTAGCCTAGTGAGTGACTTTCTTCAATTCAAGAAGAGGGAGAAAAGGCTGACGTG